TGGATTATTTACAAGTGGTATTCAAGCTCTTATTTTTGCAACTTTAGCCGCGGCTTATATAGGTGAATCCATGGAGGGCCACCATTGACTAGTTTTCTAAATAGTCTTTTTTTAGTTTAACCTAAGGCAATGTTGCGTGGCTAAAAAAAATTGACTTAGGGAATGAAAATACCCAACTACACTATATATGATCTAGAGTAATAGAAAAAAAGCTTACAATAAAGATTACAATATTGATATTAGAGTAGAGAATAAAAAAAAAAAGGAAAGAGATCTCAAAGATCTTTTTCCTAAAATTCCCGTTTGGTGCATTTATATCATAATCATACTTTCCCCTCAATCAATATTTGGTTTAGATTGGTCATCGAATCCGAATATGAACTATTCGGAGTCGTAATTTGACGAAGAAGTCTTGTACGATGTGTGATTAAATAAAAAAAAGGATGTTCTAGAGAACGATTCCCCCTTTTCAGTTGATTTTATTCAACGATTGACCAAACGAAAATATTAATAAATAATAAATTGTATGAACTTAGATCAATCAAATCAATTTCTATAACGATTCGGCCCAATCAATTTATCCATTTATTATCTTATCAATTTAGGTTGCGCGATAATGATAAAGAAAGGGAAAGGATAATTTCTAAAAAAGGGTATTTATAAATGGGTCGTAGAGGCGAGGTCGAACTAGGTATATGGAATTGAATGGCTATAAGTTAACTCTTGTCAAGGGTTAGACGCATCCTTATCAAATCAGCTTGAATTAAAGATTAGGGAAGAGTTGGTTTACATTGTGGAAGAAAGACATGTATATGTGATATTAGATATTGACTAGTTATATATGAGCTAAAGATATATCTAATTTGCCCTACTAATCGAATGTGAATGTAGATGGGGATTCTATATAAGTCCTTCTGTCTCATCTGTGACTGTGAATTGAATGAATAAACGGATGAAGTCAATAAAAAAATCGAAGAATTCAAAGAGCGTTTCGGGACAAAGAAACGGAAAAACTAAAGTTGTATGGATTCACAAAGACTTTCTCGAGAGAAACTAAAAAAGAGATATCGAAGTCGTTTTGATGATTCAAGAATGTTATTACTTGAATTCGAAGTTCGTAGTTACTTCGACTGTATGAATCGTAGCAATGGAATCATTAAGTCATAGTTCATTGGTTGAATGTATCATTAACCATTTTTTTTTGGTACGAGGAACTTATCATGAATCCACTGATTTCTGCCGCTTCCGTTATTGCTGCTGGATTGGCTGTAGGGCTTGCTTCTATTGGACCTGGAGTTGGTCAAGGTACTGCTGCGGGTCAAGCTGTAGAAGGTATCGCGAGACAGCCCGAGGCGGAGGGAAAAATACGAGGTACTTTATTGCTTAGTCTAGCTTTTATGGAAGCTTTAACCATTTATGGCCTGGTTGTAGCATTAGCACTTTTATTTGCGAATCCTTTTGTTTAATATTCGAAATATGAAAAATTTTGATTTTTCATATTTTATTGCCTTGGACTTGTGCTTTGCTTTTTCGAATTAAATAAAGATTTCATTCCTAGAATTACTTATTCGTTGAGAAAATAACCCACGGGAAGGGCTGATTTGCGGATGAGGAATTAGCATACCAACTCGCTTTCATCCTTCCCGTTCGTGTTCGTAGGCCTTTTTTTAGTTTTTAAGAGGGGTTGCAACCAAGGAGGTAATTCATTATTTCTAAATCGAATCAAAAATCTATTCTATTTAGAAAGTAGGAAACTAGCAATATAATATATATATAAAAGAGGGCAAAGTAATACAAAAAGAACTCTGTTCGATTTTTTAGTCTATCTATACGAGGAGATCATATGAAAAATGTAACCGATTCTTTCGTTTCTTTGGGCCACTGGCCATCCGCCGGGAGTTTCGGGTTTAATACCGATATTTTAGCAACAAATCTAATAAATCTAAGTGTAGTGCTTGGGGTCTTGATCTTTTTTGGAAAGGGAGTGTGTGCGAGTTGTTTATTTCAAGAATAGGCTGGATCCAACCAGATGTACTTTTTCTGTTATAACTAGGAAAGTTATACCTAATAAAGAAGGGTGCATGATCTCGCGAATTACTTCTGAATAAATTCAGAAATCATATGTAAGAACTATAGCATTTCGTAATTTATTGGAAAATCCACTTTGATTCTCTATCAACCAATAATGTGGGACCGTTCACATGGTTAAAGCTAAACTGTTTGAAGTCCAGACGCAGCATGGTACTCTTTCGACCACTATGTTAATGTTAATATAGAGATGGTTTCAAAATAAAGATTTTATCAATATAGAACACTCATATCGATAAAATGATTTGAACTACTTAAATTGGGGATTTTATCCCCTTTTTTAGCCAATGCTGAATCGATGACCTATGTATTGTGTATAAAGTAAGAAAAACTTCTTGGATTAAAAAAAAAGTAAACAACTTTGCTGACAATTACATATTTTTTGTTTGGTCAGAAGAGTCCTCCGAATATT